CAATTTTAAAAAACTGATCATACTATGATCATAGTATGATGGCGGTTGAGCAAGTATGCCCCCATCGTCTAGTGGTTCAGGACATCTCTCTTTCAAGGAGGCAGCGGGGATTCGACTTCCCCTGGGGGTAGGGTACTACGAAAGGAAGTTGATTATGGATTATCCATAAAGTTAGAATAGATTCTTCCTGGGTCGATGCCCGAGCGGTTAATGGGGACGGACTGTAAATTCGTTGGCAAGATGTCTACGCTGGTTCAAATCCAGCTCGGCCCAATAATTCGCTGTCTACACAACCCTTTTTGTTTTGCATAAATGACAGAGAAGGGGTAAGAAAAAAAGTAAAATTTCGGGGTATATTTCGACTTTACTTTTTTCTTTATTTCTTGTGTCTAGTTACTTTTTTGTTTCCATACAAAAATTCCGATCTTGATCTTGCTAAGGATCCCGATATGGATCCTTTAAATATAAACTTTAATGAACAGAGTCGAGAAAATAATCTATTTTTTTTATTATAAAAAATAGATTATCAATCGATTTGATAATAATGCAAGGATTACCTGCAATCCGTCTTGCTCTCACTAAAGAGATATACATATAGATATCAATATATCACTTGTGACTTTATTTGTTACAAAACACTAATTTGAATCTCAAATTGAAATGATTAAAATGAAATCATAATAAGGAATATGTAAGCTACCCACTTGATTTCCATGGGATTGTAGTTCAATTGGTTAGAGCACCGCCCTGTCAAGGCGGAAGCTGCGGGTTCGAGCCCCGTCAGTCCCGGCGAATTCAATAAAAAAAGACATCCGCTCCACGTTTTGTTTCGGGGCAAGGGGATCAAAATGGTTTCATTTATCTTTTTGTTTTTTTTTTCTTTTTTCATCAAGCAAAAGAAAGGGGTATTTACATTATTTTAACTAGCACCAATTGATGGTAGAGAGACATATGTAAATTAGGATAATTATTGAGAGCATTCACCACTTCAAGAAAGAGATACTGTACGGGGTTTCTGCTTTTTGTCAATTGATCTCCCATTAACTAGTGTAGGAAAATGGAATAGGATGGCGTATAATACGTTTGCCAAGAGTACCTATGTATACTTTTATTTCTATGAAGTCAAGGAATTGAAAAAAGTTCGAATCCAACCAAGGAAAGAGGATATTTAAAAAATAAAGATAAAATTAGTCTTCCCTAATGAATATGCTCTTTTTAAAGGTTAGAGCCGATGTTGAAGAAAAAACTCGTAAGAAAATTTAATTTTAATTAATATAGTTAATTTTTTGGAATATTTTAGTTTTTTTACTGGGACTCGTCTTTATCACACTACCCTTATTTGTTTTCCAAAAAGACGATAGACCCTTAAAATTTTTTGAAAATTTCAAATTGAACTTCGTACTTGTTTTCTCTATTTGATTTCTATTGTTTATTTAACGTTCTTTATAAACTCTTTTTGTAAACAATCGAAGTAGAAAAGGTTTTTTATGATACTTCATCAGATGATTGTACAAGTAAAGTACTAGGTTATAGAAAATAAAGCGGGGAAAAAGAAAAATAAATAAATATTTTTTGATTGGATCAGGTATCTCATTATGTATTCGGTGTGGATAAAGGATCTTCCTATGTTATACTATTAAATTCTTGACGATGAGTCGATTTCATAGCTCCGCTATTGTTATTCATGATATTTCTTTCATTCGATATCATCGAAATATAATTCATCTGAGTGAGTTTACAAGCGAAAGATTTCTCATCTCTATGGGATTAAATCCCGAGATAAAAAAAAAAAAAAAATAATAATAATAAACGATTAAATTATGGAAGTAAATATTCTTGCATTTATTGCTACTGCACTCTTCATTCTCATTCCTACTGCTTTTTTGCTTATAATTTACGTAAAAACGGTTAGTCAAAATGATTAATTTGAATACAATTTTACTATCAATGAAAAAAAACAAAGAAAAAAAGGATTTCAATTTCTCGTCTTAAATGAAAGGAATGCCTTAGACTCAGTAGTAGTATCCTAAGGGGCCCGCTAGTATGGTAGAAAGAGATCTCTTTCTACCATACTAGCCATTATGGTTATTGTAATGTATAAAGTACAAGTGAAATATCTTAATATAAAGGAATCCACCTATATCTCTTTTTTTTTAATCAATATAAATTGAATATGAAATGTATGTACATACTTTCTCAATTTCATTTGTTTGTTTGATCCGTTTAATACAGATAATCCTAATTCGATGGAAACTTCTTTAGATTTAGAAAAGGGGTTACCCCATGAATGGTTAACCGTGTAAACCCTGATATAAAAATAGAAAATGAGTCAATAAAACAAAACAGAAATCCAATTTCTAAAAAAAAATCTTAAAAAAAATTGCCGAACGGTCTATAAAACTAAAACAATTGATACAAGTTGATAGAGTTTGATTATTACCGCAATTAGGAGTACTTCTAGAGTCCACTTCTTCCCCACACTACGAGAGATAGGGAAAATGTAAAAACTACCATTAAAGCAGCCCATGCGAGACTTACTATATCCATGTGAATTCTGTCCCCTATTTCTATGAATATGAAGAAACTATTCCATTATTGTTCACTAATATAATAATAGTGAAATCACTGGTACAGAGTCAAAAAAAGGGAGAGGTATTTGGTCACCATTGATGAACTACTCCAAAAAACCCACTTATCTTATTCTTATAATGAGTTATTCTTAATTATAGAATTTCTAGTAGAATCGACAAGATGTAAACACAAGTAAACAGACACTTTTCGAAGTATCCAAGGAATATGACTCACATGTAGAAAGAATAAGACTTTTTATTTCTTTTATCGTTTTTTTTTTTTTTTTTGGAAGTAAAATGAAAGGCAATTATTCATCTAATCTAATATTGATTGAATGTCTGAGCATTCCGAGACTTTCATTAGTCTGTAGCTAAAGTATCTTAGGTCCTTTTCAAAACTATTAATTTAATTCCCCTCCGGCTACCCAATCTAATCGAAGACTCAGTGAACTAATTTTAGTAGTGGAAAGTAAAGATTTACGGATTTCCCCCCACTACTTTAAAGTTTTCCTTGAATCTGATAGGCAAAACTTTAGGTTAGAGAAAGGAACCTCGAGAGCCAGGGGCTTAGAATCACGATAAAGAAAGTATCAAGAGTCTTTTCCTACGTTTGTTATAATAGGGGATTTCAAGTCTGTTGTTGAGGCGGCACCCGGATTTGAACTGGGGAAAAAGGATTTGCAGTCCCCCGCCTTACCACTCGGCCATGCCGCCAAAACGATATAAACTAGATTCAAATTTTATCTTTTTTTTTTTTTTTCAACTCCGAAAAAAATATATAGTTTTTCAGTCACAAAATATAGAAGAATCTAGTATAAATCCGAACCTTTAACTATTGACTGTAAATTCATGACCATTTTTGAATTAAAATCGACATTTTTTTATTTCTAATAATAAAAGCAAATCATTATAAATGTATTTATAACCAATCTATATTGAGTTTTTTCAATTAAAAAGAAAAATAAATCTTCTTCAATTTCAATTATAACAGTAATTCTGAGTATATGTAAACCCCAGAATCAGAACATACGTTACGTTGTGTTATAGAGCTATAGCTCTATAATGGGGTATTTTATCTCTCTAGGGATACTTTTGAGGAAAAATTATCAATAAATTTTTGTATTTCAATTTTTCATTGAATACATTGAAGAGAAAGTTTAATTTTTTATAGAGCACAGCATGTGCTGTCCCAAATAGAACTGTACCCCAATAAAAGAAGAAAAAGAGACGTATATATCTTATCTGTACATTCTTGTTTATTTTAATAATAAAAAAAAATTAATAACTAAAAAAACACAAGTTTTATTACCTACTTCAATTCAATGATACTCTATTCAAACTAGGTAAAACTTTTTTCTGCAAATATTTTTTTGAACAATGAAATACAAATACATGAAAAAGTAAAGTGGTAAAAAAAAAAGTTTTCTATTTATTATATATTTATCTTTTATCTGCTCGAACAGATCCAAGCATGAATACATTTTTTAATGGTATGCAATCGAATATGTAATATCATAGGTGAAAATGAAATTACTTTTTTTATAGTCTTTACAAAACTCCATAAGTTCCAGTGGTATTTCTCAATTCTGTTACATTTGGATCTATTTCTTATAATTATAAAAAAAATTCCAATTGAATCTAGTCTCCGTTCATACGTATTTCATACATTCCATATATCTTGGAGTTGGATAAAATTTCATGTGATTCAGTAAACAGAATAGAAATTCCATTATTGCTAGATCGAATTCTATGGATATGATTCGGTGAAAAATGAGAGATGGGATGGTATTTTTTTCAATAAACGGATAAATGGGAAATTCAAAAAAGATGCTCGAGGATGGAAAAGAGGGAACATCTACAATACCCGGATTAAATCAGATACAATTTGAAGGGTTTTATCGGTTTATTGATCAGGGGTTAATAGAAGAACTTTCTAAATTTCCAAAAGTTGAAGATATAGATCACGAAATTGAATTTCAATTATTTGTGGAAACATATCAATTGGTAGAACCTCTGATAAAAGAACGAGATGCTGTCTATGAATCACTTACATATTCTTCTGAATTATATGTATCCGCGGGATTAATTTGGAAAACCAGTAGGAATATGCAAGAACAAAGAGTTTTTATTGGAAACATTCCTTTAATGAATTCCCTTGGAACTTCTATAGTAAACGGAATATACAGAATTGTTATCAATCAAATATTGCAAAGTCCTGGTATCTATTACCAGTCAGAATTGGATCATAACGGGATTTCGGTCTATACCGGCACCATAATATCAGATTGGGGAGGCAGGTTAGAATTAGAGATTGATAAAAAAGCAAGAATATGGGCTCGTGTGAGTAGGAAACAGAAAATATCTATTCTAGTTCTATCATCAGCTATGGGTTCGAATCTAAGAGAAATTTTAGAGAATGTTTGCTACCCT